TTGAGCGTTTCCTATCACAACCCTTTTTTGTCGCAGAAGTTTTTACCGGTTCCCCGGGTAAATATGTTGGTTTAGCCGAAACAATTAGAGGGTTTAAATTGATCCTTTCCGGCGAATTAGATGGTCTTCCTGAACAAGCCTTTTATTTGGTAGGTAAGATTGATGAAGCTACTGCGAAGGCTACGAATTTAGAAATGGAGAGTAAATTGAAGAAATGAGCTTAAATCTTTGTGTACTAACCCCTAATCGAATTGTTTGGGATTCAGAAGTGAAAGAAATCATTTTATCTACGAATAGTGGGCAAATTGGCGTATTACCAAACCACGCCCCTATTGCCACAGCTGTGGATATAGGTATATTAAGAATACGCCTTAACGATGAATGGTTAACGATGGCTCTGCTGGGCGGTTTTGCTAGAATAGGCAATAATGAGATTATTATTTTAGTAAATGACGCGGAAAAGGGTAGTGACATTGATCCACAAGAAGCTCAAGAAACTCTTGAACTAGCGGAAGCTAACTTAAGAAAAGCAGAAGGCAAGAGACAAACAATTGAGGGAACCCTAGCTGTCCGACGGGCTAGGACCCGAGTCGAGGCTATCAATGCGGGTTTACAACCAGTCAGTGTGTACAAATAATCACAGGAACTTCTATCTAAACGGAACCTATGGCTATCGATGCTTTTTTTTATTCTTCTTTTTCTTATTCCGCCCATTGATTAAAAGAATGAATATGAATAGAAAAGAATTCAAAAAATAAAAGAAGATAGTCTAAATTAATAAAACTTATTAGATACCAAAACTCGGGTATCTAATAAGATCTACCTACTATTGGATTTGAACCAATGACTCCCGCCGTATGAAAGCAATACTCTAACCACTGAGTTAAGTAGGTGTCTTTTATGATCACAAAGAAAACCAAACGCAAAGGAACTCATCTTACTCGTAGTACAGCGATGAATGATCAATTCAATATTACTTCGTAGCATACCATACCAATCAACCAGAGGGATATGTGTTGAATCATGGAATATTCATCTTGACAAGAAATTATCTACATGCATAATATTCTATGTATCACAAACACAAGAACACAAGGGCTATAGCTCAGTTAGGTAGAGCACCTCGTTTACACGTGCGCCAATGTTTTCCAAAGAAAGGGGTCCATCACATGATGGAATTCAAAAGATTGCTCTTATTGCGCAATCATCGATGTCTTACTCCATAACGTTTAGAGAACAAAACAAGAGAACAATCGCCTGACAAAAGATTCTTCGTTCGCTTCGGTGTCCCCTTTGTTTCAGTTAAGCACCAAATAGAACGCATCTTTGATTTTAGATATTGATAAGGTGAATACCCCAGTCTATTCAATGCTTGGTATAATGAGTAGAAGGCCCTCAACAAATTCTCTTTTCTCCCTATTAACTTTAAGGTGTATGAGGTTTGATATTTGCTTTCTTAAGCGGGGGGGGATAGAGACTCCATTTAACTTAGGTTGTTCTCCGCAAGAAGCAGACCTACGTCAAGAAACCCCTCTTTGAAACACTTTGGTATTGCCCGTGAGGTAAAATCAAAATAATGAATCCGGGCAGATGGAGCCATTTCTTTATTTGATTTGCAAAAAAAAAAAGATGGCAGACTGACTGATAGTTATTTCAGTCAACGAAAGAGCCCAATGCAAAAAAAGCATGTTGGGTCTTTGAAACAGTTCGAATCATTTTGATAATGATCAGTTTGATCTGTTTTACCGAGAAGGTCTACGGTTCGAATCCGTATAGCCCTAATAGATATCATATCGAACTAATCCATTCAAACTCAAAAATCGCATATTCTATTCTTTTGAATTTATTTGGATTAATAATTGAATCCAATTAGCATGCATATATATACTTTATATATTGTATATCAAATTCTATATATACAATAAGAATCAAATGTGGAAAGAATACGATTATATTAGTAATAAGACTATACTAGTAATATAATCTATTACTATATTATTTTGGATTTAGTAATCAAATCCTTTTCACTTTTAAGCTAAAAAATAGAATTTGAATCGAAAAAAATGGAAATCAATTTCCAATCGAATATAAATTCGAATATTAATTCAATTTGTTACTGGAATTCAATTTTATTTGAATTCCTTTTTTCGGCTGAATAAAACGAAAAACCGAAAGACATAGAAAGTTTTCTTTAGTTTTCATTTGTAGAATTTTTATAAAAACTCAGAACAGTAGCGTTTTTTACCTCCTCTCTAGATATAGATATCTATTGAACTACAATATCTATAGAAATACGATATCTATAGAAAATAGAAGATCTAAGAATATAAGATCTATAGAAGTATTTTCTATTCGTATTTAGATAATCTAAAATGAAGTAAATAAATAAGATTTCACTTGATGATGAATTTTTTAAGTAAACGAGATCTGTACTACAGCCAACAAATGAAACTCGGTTGGGTCGACCCAAATGCATTTTTTTTGACTAAACAGTTATGGA